AACACAATGGAATTAGTTTTGTAACACTATATAGACCAACACGCATCGGAACTCGTTGAAGGCGCCATAGTCGAGACTTTCATGGTTTTGGGGTTTGACATGAATTAATAAGACTCCTAGGGCGTAGGGGGTAAGGGGGTTTGTCGCGCGAAAACCTTTTCTTCTACTTGTCGAAGAGGGGGGCATAGTATAGGGATATCTGGGGTGAGTACTTAAGGGTTATGCACCTGATATCAGTTATGCAATTCTTCTGTCAATGTGGATGAGCTTCTCATTTTGACACATTCAAGCAAGGAAGATGTTCTCCCCTGGACGTTAACATTAGGAAGGAGTCGCCAAATGCAAAGTGAAAGTGATCGGAAAAAAAGATACCAAATGCATTTAAGTGAACGCCCGGCATGGTGGGTAACGAGTCGATAGTACTCTAACATTAACTTATGCCTGGAAAGTTCATTCGTTGGGGATAAATGGACGTATGGCCCTGAAATAGGAACCAAATGCCGGGAATAGTTCACCGGGTGAAACCCCCACGATTTTTGTCCGTGATCTTATCATTCATGATATGCAATTACTCGGTTGGTTGGTCGGTTCTTACTGCCAACCATTTAGTCGTACCGATTTTTATTAAGTAACGCATGGAAAATGTACGTCCTTCTTGAAGATATACAAGAGTTCATCAAATCAAGTGATATTAATTTACTTGGGTTCTTATATTTATGGTTTGGTATACCTTGATAGACAACTTACTTGTTTGGTTAATATAATTTATTGGTGATAATACATGGTATGTATTACACCATTATATATGTATAATAATGCATGTTATGTATTAACACCATCATGCGTAGTTAACCATTGGAGCCTAGGCACCAGCATGGCTTTGTATTGCATTGATATGTCTTTAAGATTGTGCATATCGTGTACTATATACTAGATATGATAACACTGTAGACACAAGATACTCTTGTGCACATCTCGAAAATTTTCCAAGGGCATATAGGCGCGGCGGCCCACTCCGCGTGTTTGCAGAGAATAGTTTAATTTAGAATTCTAGCTTTGGGAGTTAGAGGTGGAAGTTAAAATCTTTCTTCTCTGGGCCTCAGGGAGGATTTTAACCTCCGGTCTCCGGTTTACAAGACCGGCGCTTTAAGGCTAAGCTACTGGGGCAGTTTCATTCTAGGGCCTTGTTCTCTAGTCATCCTGCTAGTGGGGCGAGTACCAGGAACAACGCGAAGTAGATTACTGAGGCTACTTGGCCAATGATAATGAAGGGGTGTTCAACGGGCATGCCCCCAATTCATGTAAGGATGATGACATCTGCGACCAGGGTTCAGAATAGGAATTGCGTCAAAGGTCGGAATGTGAGTCCTCGCTGCTTGGAAGTATGTAGGATGGGTACGACTATAAGGACTAGGATAGAGAATAGCAGGGCTAGTACCCCTCCGAGTTTGTTAGGGATCGATCGTAAAATAGCATAAGCGAACAGGAAGTATCACTCTGGTTTAATATGTGGTGGGGTGACCAGGGGGTTGGCAGGCGTAAAATTCTCGGGGTCTCCTAGAAGATTAGGCGAGAAAAGAGCCAGGGATGTTAGGGCCAGCAGCATGACTGCAAAGCCTAGCAGATCTTTGTAAGAAAAGTACGGGTGGAACGAGATTTTGTCGGCATCTGAGTTTAGCCCCGCAGGGTTGTTGGACCCGGTTTCATGTAAGAAAAGAAGGTGGAGAATAGTAGCCCCTGCGATTACGAAGGGGAACAAGAAATGGAAGGCAAAGAAACGGGTGAGGGTTGCATTGTCTACAGAGAAGCCGCCCCAAATTCATTGAACTAGCACGTCCCCTACGTAGGGCACTGCGGACAGCAGATTGGTAATGACAGTGGCACCTCAGAAGGACATTTGTCCTCAAGGCAGGACGTAGCCCACAAAGGCTGTCATCATGACTAGGAGAAGTAGTACCACTCCGATGTTTCAGGTCTCTTTATAAAGGTAGGAGCCGTAGTAGAGTCCCCGGCCGATATGTGCGTAGATGCAGATGAAGAAGAAAGATGCTCCGTTTGCATGCATGTTACGAATCAGTCAGCCATAGTTTACGTCACGGCAGATATGGGTAACAGATGAAAACGCGGTTGCAATATCAGAGGTGTAATGCATGGCTAGGAATAGTCCAGTCAGAATTTGTGATGCTAAGCATAGCCCTAGTAGGGATCCGAAGTTTCATCAAACCGAAATATTGGAGGGGGCCGGGAGGTCGACTACTGCGTCGTTGGCGATTTTTAGGAGGGGGTGGGTTTTTCGTAGGCTTGCCATTAGAGGGTTTCTATAGTTGAATAACAACGGTGGTTTTTCAAGTCATTGGTCTCGGTTAAAATCCGGGTAGAAATTATGGTATATACTGTTACCCTTTTGCTTGTTGGGTTCATGATGGGGTTAGTTGGGGTCGTCTCATATCCAGCTCCTTATTTCGGAGCCATCGGTTTAGTACTGTCTTCGGCGTCAGCCTGTGCCGTTTTAGCAATGTTTGGCACATCGTTTCTTGCTTTGTCGTTATTTCTAATTTATTTAGGTGGTATGCTAGTTGTATTTGGATACGCGGCTGCTTTGTCGGCTGATGAGTTCCCTGAAAATTGAACAGACGTGTCAGTGTTTGAGTATATAGTGTTCTACGTGCTAGGGCTGGTGGTTGCAGCAATGTACCTTGGACCGCCGGCCTACAAGTTTAGTGCCGGAATGCTAACCTCCGTGAAGGAGTTCTTAGTGGCTCGAGGGGACCTTGCAGGGGTTGCAGTGCTTTATGGGGTTGGGGGAATAATGATGTTGTTTTGTGCATGAGTACTGCTTCTTACTCTGTTTGTGGTACTAGAACTGGTTCGGGGGCGATCTCGAGGGACAATACGAGCCCCTTAAGCGGAGGCCAGAAGGGTGGCCAACCCCGTAGTGATTAGGAAGAATGTCAGGTATGTTTTGATGATCCCTCGTTGGGCATCGCTAGTGGCAGCTGATATCTTCAGTTGTGTCGAGGCTAACCCCTTTGGTCCGGCTGCTTCGAATCATGTTTGATCCACTAGCTGGTTAGCCATTGTTTGTCCCAGGACCAGATTTAATTTCGGGGCGAGTCGATGTACGACTGCAGGAAAGTAGCCCAGCATATTGGAGAAGTTATGCAGCTTAATGATGGGGGTTGGTTTGAATTGTTTGGCTGTTAGAGAAGCTAGTTCTATGGCTGTCAGAAGGCCAATAACTGTGACGGCGAGAGCCGCCAGTTTTAGGAGAGGGGGCATGGTTATGATTGGGGTCTTAGTAGGAAGAGCATTCGAGGTTAGGATTAGTCCTGCTACGATGCTTCCTCAGGCCAGGCGCTTAATGGGGTTAATAACCGCTGGGTCGTTTTCATTAATGGGAGAAAAAGGTGAGAATCGGGGCGTTCCTATGGTGACGAAGAATACAACTCGGAAGCTATAGACCGCAGTGAAGGAGGTCGCGATTAAGGTGAGAGCAAGGGCCCAGGCGTTCAAATAAGAAGTGTTTAAGGCTTCAATAATTGCATCTTTTGAGAAGAATCCTGCAAGAAAGGGAGTCCCTGTGAGAGCCAGGCTCCCGATTGTTAGACAGGTCGAAGTGAAGGGGGCCAGGTTGTGTATTCCCCCCATCTTCCGGATGTCTTGCTCATCGTTTAGGCTGTGGATAATGGAGCCCGAGCAAAGGAATAGTATGGCTTTAAAAAAGGCGTGGGTGCAAATGTGAAAGAAGGCTAGTTGGGGTTGATCAAGCCCGATAGTGACCATTATCAAGCCTAGCTGGCTAGAAGTGGAGAATGCCACGATTTTCTTAATATCGTTCTGGGTGAGAGCGCAGGTGGCAGTGAATAATGTAGTTAGGGCCCCGAGGCATAGGCAAATAGTCAAGGCTGTCTGATTAGAGTGGGTAAGGGGGTGGAGTCGAATAAGAAGAAAGATTCCGGCTACAACCATTGTGCTTGAGTGCAGTAAGGCGGAGACTGGCGTGGGGCCTTCCATTGCGGAAGGCAGTCATGGGTGAAGTCCGAACTGCGCTGATTTTCCGGTTGCGGCAATAATTAGCCCCAGAAGAGGCAAGGTTATATCTGTGTTGTGGGAGAGAGAGAAGATTTGTTGCATTTCTCATGAGTTTAGGTTTATAGCAAATCATGCCATGCTTATGATTAGTCCGATGTCTCCAACTCGGTTGTAAATCACGGCTTGGAGTGCGGCGGTGTTAGCGTCGGCCCGACCATATCATCAGCCAATTAGTAAGAAGGACATGATCCCTACGCCCTCTCAGCCAATAAACAGTTGGAACATGTTATTAGCTGTGACGAGGATAATCATAGCAATGAGGAACATTAAGAGATATTTGAAGAAGCGATTTATAAACGGGTCTGCATGTATGTATCATGAGGCAAACTCTAGGATAGATCATGTAACATAGAGGGCAATAGGGGTAAAAATGATCGAGTAGGCGTCAAATTTTAGGCTAATATTAATGTTAAAAGTGGATGTGTTTATTCAATGTCAGGTGGTAACGATAGTTTCTACCCCTTGATCCAAGAAAATAAATAGAGGAAGGAGGCTAACTAGGAATGCAGTGCTAACCGCGGTCTTTACATGTGTAACGGCTCAGTTAGGGTCCTTAGGCGTAGGATTAATCGTCGTAACAATAGGGTAGGCCAGTAGGGCAAAGATTAGAGTAAGTGTGGATGTTAGAATTAAGGTCGTTTGCATAGCCTCTGCTTGGATTTGCACCAAGAGTTTTTGGTTCCTAAGACCAACGGATGACTGTTATCCTTCAGAGGCCGAGTGAGCCGCAGATTCTAACTGCGGGGGTAGAGATTAGCAGTCTCTATTGCTACAGGCCTCTCTCGGCGGGTAAGGAGATTTGAACTCCTATCCTTGGAATCACAATCCAACATTTTTGTTAAACTATACCTGCAGTAGAACCATCCTCATATGAACTCCGGTTTAAGGATGAGTAGGATAACAGGGACGAGGTGGAGAGCAATTAGAAGATGTTCTCGTGTGTGGTAGGGTGATAGTCCGATAATGTGGGCTGGCACGGGTCCCCGTTGGGTCATGAGGAACATGTAGAGGGAGTAGCCTGCCGTGATTAGTGTCCCAACCCCTGTAAGGACAAGGGTTCAGGGGGATCAGTTAAACATGGTCGTGATAATCATGACTTCCCCCATTAGATTAGGAAGTGGTGGGAGTGCAAGATTGGCTAGATTAGCAATGAATCATCAAGTGGCTGTGAGGGGAAAGAGTATCTGCAAGCCTCGTGCTAGGACCATGGTTCGGCTGTGTGTGCGTTCATAGGCCGTGTTTGCTAAGCAAAACAATGCTGAGGATACCAGTCCGTGGGCGATCATTAGAATAATAGCTCCGGTCAGGCCTCAGGGGGTTTGAATTAGAATCCCTGCGGCTACCAGCCCCATATGGCTTACTGAAGAGTAAGCGATTAATGACTTTAGGTCCGTTTGACGTAAGCAAATTGATCCTGTTATGATGATGCCTCAGAGGGCGAGTACAATAAATGGGTACGCTATTTCTTTGGTTAATGGGTCTAAAATTGAGGTTATTCGGATCATGCCGTAGCCGCCCAGCTTTAGTAAAACTGCAGCTAGCACTATCGAGCCAGCAATTGGGGCTTCTACGTGTGCCTTAGGGAGTCATAAGTGGACCCCGTAAAGCGGTATCTTTACTAGGAAGGCCAGCAGGCAGCCCGCTCATCAGATTTTATCTCCTCAGGATAGGAGTGTGAGAGGCTGTCCAAAATTTAATGTAATCATTGACAGACTTCCTGTTGAGCTTTGAAGGGTCAGTAGGGCAACCAGTAGTGGCAAGGACCCCGCTAAGGTGTAAAATAGGAAATAAGTCCCTGCGTTCAGTCGTTCTGCCTGGTTACCTCAGCGGGTGATGAGAATCAAAGTTGGGACCAGTGTTGCTTCAAATATGATGTAGAACATAATGACCTCCGTGGCCCCAAATGCAAGGATTAAGAAGGTCTGAAGGGAAGCAAGAAGGCTGATGTACATTCGTTGCCGAGAGATAGGTTCGGTGCGAGTGTGGTTTTGGCTGGCCAAGATCATTAGGGGAAGTAGCCAGCAGGTTAGAACCAGCAGGGGGGCGGAGAGAGGGTCAATTGCCATGTAGGCATTGGGGCAGGTTCAACCCGTCTCTGCGGCTCAGTTGAGTCAGGTGAGACTAAGTAGAGCGATAAGAAGGCTGTGGGTAATTGCAGCAGTTCATAACCATTTCTTGGGAGTTAGCCAGATTGTTGGAAACAGCATGAGGGTGGGGATTAGAATCTTTAGCATTGTAGAAGATTAAGGCTTTGGAGTCGATCTGAGCCATGAGTTCGGGCTGTAGCTACAAGAAGGGCCAGTCCTGTACCAGCTTCGCAGGCAGAAAAGGCAAGGAGAAGTATTGGTGCCGCGGAGAGGTTGGTGGCCTCTGTTTGGAGTGTTCATAGGGCCAAAGCTATAAATAGTGATAGTATCATGCCCTCTAGGCAGAGGAGTGCAGAGAGAAGGTGGGTGCGATGAAATGCGAGGCCCATAAGGCCAAGAATGAACGCCGCGCTGAAACTGAAGTGTACTGGTGTCATAAGGGAATTATGGACTTTAACCATAATTGTCTGAGCCGAAATCAGAAGTCTTTAGTTGGACTAATTCCCTATTCAGCCCATTCAAGGCCCCCTTGGGTTCACTCGTAGACCAGCCCGAGTGTAAGGAGAACAAGGATTGCGGCGGCCCATGATATGGTGGTGAGGGGGTTGAGTAGCTGGTTAGCTCAGGGGAGGGGCAAGAGAAGGGCAATTTCTAGGTCAAAGAGTAGGAACAGGATTGCCACTAGAAAAAATCGTAAGGAGAACGGAAGTCGAGCGGACCCCAGGGGGTCGAATCCGCACTCGTATGGGGAGAGCTTTTCAGCGTCGGGGTTTATCTGAGGCAGTCAGAAAGATACGATTACTAGGATAATAGATAGAAGTGATGTGATTATAAGGATTGTTATGATTAGGCTCATTACCTTTCCTTGGGCTTTAACCAAGATCGAGTGGTTGGAAGCCACCTATACTGTCTTTTGTACTAGAAAGGTTATGATCCTCATCAGTAGATGGAGACGTAGAGGAAGAGTCAGACTACATCTACAAAGTGTCAGTATCAGGCGGCTGCTTCAAACCCGAAGTGGTGGTTGGAGGTAAAGTGGTAGAGTACTTGTCGTAGCAGGCAGACAGCTAAGAATGTAGACCCAATAATAACATGGAGGCCGTGGAACCCTGTGGCTACGAAAAAGGTGGACCCGTAGACTCCATCAGCAATAGTAAAGGGGGCCTCGTAGTATTCGAGAGCTTGTAAAAAGGTAAAGTAAAAGCCTAAAAGAATAGTTAGGGTAAGGGACTGAATAGCCTGTTTTCGTTCCCCTTCTATAAGACTGTGGTGAGCCCATGTAACAGTGACACCGGAGGCTAGCAGGACGGCTGTGTTGAGGAGGGGGACCTCGAATGGGTCAAGAGTGGTGATGCCTGTTGGAGGCCAGCATCCACCTAGTTCGGGGGTTGGGGCTAGGCTAGAGTGGTAGAAAGCTCAGAAAAAGCCTGCAAAAAAGAATACTTCTGAAGTAATGAAGAGAATCATTCCGTACCGAAGCCCTTTTTGTACTGGAGGGGTGTGGTGTCCTTGGAAGGTTCCTTCTCGAACGATGTCTCGTCATCACTGGTATATGGTTAGGATAGTCAGGATTAACCCCAGTGTTATTAGGGTAATTGAATGGAAGTGGAACCAAATTGCGGTACCAGAGGTTAGCAGCAGGGCGCCAACTGCTCCGGTTAGCGGTCAGGGGCTTGGGTCTACCATATGGAATGCGTGTGCTTGGTGGGCCATTAGACGTTTTCTTGTAGGTATAGGCTTAGAAGGAGAACAAAGACGTATGCTTGGATCATTGCTACGGCCACTTCTAGTAGTGTAAGCAGGAAAAGTACTGTGGCTGTTAAGACAGCAACGGCTGGTATCATAGGCATGAGTACAAATGCTGCCGTGGCGATTAGCTGAATAAGCAAGTGGCCTGCTGTTAGGTTAGCGGTTAGCCGTACTCCGAGGGCCAGGGGTCGGATAAATAGGCTAATTGTTTCAATAATGATGAGCACTGGAATAAGTGGGACAGGGGTTCCTTCTGGTAGAAGGTGACCTAGAGCCGCAGTTGGCTGGTTTCGCATTCCAATGATCACTGTAGCGAGTCATAGGGGTACGGCGAGCCCCATGTTTAAAGAGAGTTGAGTTGTTGGCGTAAATGTATAGGGCAGGAGGCCAAGCATGTTAATAGTAAAAAGGAAAATCATAAGGGATGTAAGGAGTACTGCTCATTTGTGACCCCCTTGGTTTAAGGGGAGCAGGAGTTGTTGAGTAAAGCGGTTGATGAACCACCCTTGGAGGGTTAGAACCCGATTATTGAGTCATCGCGAGGTGGGAGTGGGGTAGAGTGTTCAGGGAAGTGCAATCGCTAGAGCGATGAGAGGGACCCCGAGGTGGGTTGGGCTTATGAATTGGTCAAAGAAGCTTAGTATCATGGTCAGTTTCAAGGTTCAGGTTTAGCTTTTTCGGCTCCTACAGTGGTGGGCTCGTTGTTGAAGTTATGAGCTAGCACTTTTGGGGGAATCACTGTCAGGAACACCAGTCAGGAGAAGACAAGGATTGCGAATCAAGGGGCGGGGTTAAGTTGAGGCATGTCACTAGAGGTGGTTGGGGGTCACCAATCTTCAGCTTAAAAGGCTGACGCTAGGCCCGATTTAGCTTCCTAGTGAGGCGTCTTCAAGTATTAGTGAGGATCAGTTCTCGAAGTGTTCTAGTGGGACGGCTTCTACTACGATTGGCATAAAGCTGTGATTTGCACCACAGATCTCGGAGCACTGTCCGTAGAAGACCCCAGGGCGGGAAGCAATAAAGGCAGTTTGGTTGAGTCGTCCGGGTACGGCATCCATTTTGACTCCTAAGGCAGGGACAGCTCAGGAGTGAAGTACATCTTCAGCTGAAACGAGCACTCGGATTGGGGATTCTATAGGGATCACCATTCGATGATCTGTCTCTAGAAGTCGGAATTGACCTGGGGTAAGATCTTGGGTTGGAACTATGTACGAATCAAAGCCCAGGTCTTCGTAGTCTGTATATTCGTAGCTTCAGTATCATTGGTGGCCCATAGCTTTAATCGTTAAGTGCGGGTCGTTGATTTCGTCTATGAGATAAAGAATTCGTAAAGAGGGGAGGGCAATTATGATTAGGATGACGGCTGGTAGAATGGTTCATACGATTTCGATTTCCTGGGAATCTAGAATATATTTGTCGGTGAGCTTGGTTGACACCATTGAGACAATAATGTAAAGGACCAGCACGCTAATTAGTAGAACAATCATTAGGGCGTGGTCGTGGAAGTGTAAGAGTTCTTCTATAACAGGGGAGGCCGCGTCTTGCAATCCTAGTTGTGAGGGATGTGCCATTAAGCTCTGGGTTAAGACACGCGGGGGTTTAACCCACAATTTTGCCTCGACAAGGCAAGGTAATAGTTTTACTAGTGTCTTATTCAAGAAAGTGGCAGAGTGGCCATGCAGCTGGCTTGAAACCATCTCACGGGGGTTCGATTCCTCCCTTTCTCGTTATTTTGCTTGTACTTGTACAAAAGCTGGCTCTTCAAAGGTGTGGTATGGAGGAGGGCAGCCATGCAATCACTCCACATTTGTTATAGTTAGTTCCACCGACGAAACTTCTCGTTTGGCTGCAAATGCTTCTCATAGAATAAATAAGAACATAATTACAGCCACGAGGGAGATTAGTGACCCGATTGAAGACACCGTATTTCAAAGGGTGTAGGCGTCTGGATAGTCGGAGTACCGTCGTGGCATTCCTGCTAAACCTAGGAAGTGTTGTGGGAAGAAGGTTAGATTGACTCCAACAAACATCACTCCAAAGTGGATTTTTGTTCAAGTGCTGTGAAGGGTATACCCTGAGAATAGTGGGAATCAATGGACGAATGCAGCCATAATGGCGAATACGGCACCCATTGATAGCACGTAGTGGAAGTGTGCTACTACGTAGTAGGTGTCATGGAGGACAATGTCAAGAGAAGAATTAGATAACACGATTCCTGTCAGGCCGCCCACTGTAAATAGGAAGATGAACCCAAGGGCTCAGAGAAGGGGGGTTTCTCACTTGATTGAGCCCCCGTGCAACGTAGCAAGTCAGCTAAATACTTTTACCCCGGTTGGGATAGCGATAATCATTGTTGCTGATGTGAAGTAAGCTCGAGTATCGACGTCCATGCCTACTGTGAACATGTGGTGGGCTCATACGATGAAGCCCAGGAGTCCAATAGCCATCATTGCTCAGACCATTCCTATGTAACCGAAGGGTTCTTTTTTGCCGGAATAATAGGCTACAATATGGGAAATCATTCCAAATCCTGGTAGAATAAGAATGTAGACCTCGGGGTGGCCAAAGAACCAGAAGAGGTGTTGGTACAGGATTGGGTCTCCCCCTCCTGCGGGGTCGAAGAACGTAGTATTTAGGTTTCGGTCTGTAAGCAGCATGGTGATTCCGGCTGCCAGTACTGGAAGGGATAGTAGGAGTAGTACAGCAGTAACAAGCACGGCTCAAACAAACAGAGGTGTCTGGTACTGTGAAATTGCGGGAGGTTTCATGTTAATAATTGTGGTAATGAAGTTGATTGCCCCAAGGATTGATGAGATACCCGCGAGGTGGAGGGAGAAGATGGTAAGATCCACGGATGCCCCTGCATGGGCGAGGTTTCCTGATAGAGGGGGGTAGACTGTTCATCCTGTCCCTGCCCCGGCTTCTACTCCTGAAGAGGCCAAGAGAAGTAGGAAAGAGGGAGGAAGAAGTCAGAAGCTCATGTTGTTCATTCGTGGGAATGCCATGTCGGGTGCTCCGATCATTAGTGGGACCAGTCAGTTACCGAAGCCCCCAATCAGAATTGGCATTACTATGAAGAAGATCATTACGAAGGCGTGTGCTGTAACGATGACATTGTAGATTTGATCGTCTCCCAGGAGCGCGCCAGGTTGGCTAAGTTCCGCTCGAATTAGGAGACTTAGGGCAGTTCCTACTATTCCTGCTCAGGCACCGAATACTAGATAAAGGGTACCAATATCTTTATGATTAGTTGAGAAAAATCAACGTGTAATTGCCACAGGTAGGATGGCCGAAGGTCTAGGCGGCGGATTGTAGCTCCGAGTACAGAGGTTTAACTCCTCTTCTTACCAGAAAGCTCTGTGGTGAAGTTCATGTCAGGTTGCAAACCTGAAGACGCAGGTTAGCGCCTGCCGGGGCTTTCCCCGCCTTTGTCTACGGACGGCGGGGAAAGTAGATGGATGCTCGCTGGTTAGGGCGCTTAGCTGTTAACTAAGATTTTGTAGGATCGAGGCCTTCCCATCTAGATAAGGCTTTAGCTTAATTAAAGTGTCTGGGTTGCATCCAGAAGATGTGAGATAAAACCTTGCAAGTCTTATCAGGGGCTAGGAGATTTTCACTCCTGCTTGGAGCTTTGAAGGCTCATGGTCTACGTGCTATCCTAAGCCCCTAAGCCAGTAGGGTAAGGATAGAAGGAGCTAGGGGTAAAAGGCAGGTTGCCAGAATTACCATTGTGGATAGTAGGAGAGTGGGCCGTTTGGTTGGGGTCCGTCACGGTGCGGTAGAGCCAATGGTGTAGGGGGAGAGAGTGAGTGTTATCGCGTATGTGAGTCGAAGGTAGAAATACAAGCTCAACAGGGCTGTAAGTGCAATCACTGTGGCCGTAAGAGGGAACCCTTGGTTGGAGATTTCTTGTAAGATAAATCATTTGGGCATGAACCCCGTAAGTGGGGGGAGGCCTCCTAGCGAAAGAAGAATAAGACAGGCTAGCGCACTTAGGGTGGGGGCTTTGGTCCATGTTGAGGCCAGGGTGATAGTCTTGGTCGAATCCATCTTGTCTAAGGTAAGAAAGGCTGCCGTCGTCATAAGGATATATGTGATTAGTGCTAGTATAGTCATCTGGGGCGCTATTTGGGCCACTAGGATTATTCATCCTAGGTGTGCCACTGAAGAATATGCAAGGATCTTCCGGAGCTGGGTCTGGTTTAGACCACCTCATCCGCCCACGAGTGTGGAGGTAATTGCCAGGGTTGTCAGCAGGTAGGGGTGTGCATTTTCCGCTACTTGTAAGATTAAGGCAAAAGGGGCTAGCTTTTGTCAGGTTGAAAGAATCAAACCGGTGGTTAGTGTAATCCCCTGAAGTACTTCTGGCAGCCAGAGATGTGTTGGAGCAAGTCCGATCTTTAGTGCTAGAGCCGTTACTGCGAGGGCAGAGGCAATCGGATCAGAGAGATGAGTGATTTCTCATTGTCCGGTGATTCATGCATTTGTGGTGCTGGCGAATAGGATCATGGCAGCAGCTGTGGCTTGCGTTAGGAAATATTTGGTGGTTGCTTCAATGGCTCGCGGGTGGTGCTGATGGGCTATGAGTGGAATAATAGCTAGGGTATTGATTTCTAGACCCATCCATGCTAGGAATCAGTGAGAGCTGGCGAAGGTTAATGTAGTTCCTAGCCCAAGGCTGAATAAGAGAATGGTAAGTACGTAAGGGTTCATTAGCAGGGGAAGGACTTTAACCAACATGTTCGGGGTATGGGCCCGAAAGCTTACTTAGCTGACCTTACTAGGAAGTGGTGTAGCGGAAGCACCCAGAGTTTTGATCTCTGGAGGACGGGTTCGAATCCCTTCTTTCTAAGGAGCCGGGGGGAGTTTAACCCCCTTGGTTCACTCTATCAAAGTGGCCCTTAGGCGTTCAGGCACAGCTCCTAAGTTCTTAGAGTTGTGGCGGTAGACCTGCGGTGCCTACTGGTAGGGAGATGTGCCAGAGGACGAGTGCAAGTGTAAGAGGGAGGAAGTTTTTTCACACCAGATGCATTAGCTGGTCGTATCGGAATCGTGGATAGGAGGCGCGAACTCAGAGGAAGACCCCCGAAAGAAGGGCGGCCTTAACTATAATGCTGATTGTCGTTAGCTCTGGCAGTGAGGGCAGGTGGGAGGCCCCCATGAAGAGGATGGCGGATAGCGTGTTCATGAATAAAATATTAGCGTATTCAGCAAGGAAAAACAAGGCGAAAGGGCCTCCTGCATATTCCACATTAAATCCAGAAACTAGCTCTGACTCACCCTCAGTGAGGTCAAAGGGGGCACGGTTGGTTTCCGCCAAGGTGGAAATATACCACATTGCTGCTAGAGGCCAGGCGGGGGCCAAAAGTCAGATACTCTCCTGAGCTGTGCTAAATATTGACAGGGTAAACCCCCCAGTAAGTACAACTGTGCACAGGAGAATCAGCCCCAGGGCGACTTCGTAGGAGATGGTTTGGGCCACAGCCCGTAGGGCCCCAATCAGTGCATACTTGGAGTTGGAGGCTCATCCGGACCCGAGGATAGAGTACACGGCTAAGCTAGATAGGGCTAGAATAAATAGCATGCCGAGTCCTAGATCTGTCACTGGATATGGAAGTGGTAAGGGGGCTCACAAGGTGAGTGCCAGAGTTAAGGCCAGGGTTGGGGCGGCTAAGAACAGGACGGGGGAGGATGTCGATGGGCGGATTGGCTCTTTAATAAAGAGTTTCACCCCATCTGCGATAGGTTGGAGAAGCCCGTAGGGTCCTACCACGTTAGGGCCCTTCCGTAATTGCATGTAGCCTAGCACCTTTCGTTCAATTAGTGTCAGGAAGGCCACTGCTAGGAGTACGGGAACAATGTAGGCAAGGGGGTTAATAATGTGGGCTATAATAATGTGGAGCATAGCTGGGGAGAGGATTTGAACCCCTGAGAGGGAAGGCTTAGGCTTCCTGCATTTACCGGGCTCTGCCACCCCAGCTCGCCCTTCTCTTGGGCCGGGGATTATGGCCCCCCTTTGCCTGCTTCAGTTGTCTTCATCAGGTCGGGGGGAGGCGTGCTTGAAGCATGGGCCTCATCGTTCCGGTCCTTTCGTACTAGGAAGGGTGGCATCACAGATAGAAACTGACCTGGATTACTCCGGTCTGAACTCAGATCACGTAGGACTTTAATCGTTGAACAAACGAACCCTTAATAGCGGCTGCACCATTAGGATGTCCTGATCCAACATCGAGGTCGTAAACCCCCTCGTCGATATGGACTCTGGGAGGGGATTGCGCTGTTATCCCTAGGGTAACTTGGTCCGTTGATCGGCAAAAGAGCCGGATCATTGTCGGTCAAATATTTTGTGACTTAGAGCTGTGGCTCTTGGTTTTAGGGTTTCCCCCAATCCTCTCGGGGGCTCTATTCTCCCCCGCGGTCGCCCCAACCGAAGACGTTTATGCCAGTGTTACTATTGCTTGAAGGTCCGCTAAATCGGGGTTCTTTTAGTAGTTGGTGGGCGTCTAAAGCTCCATAGGGTCTTCTCGTCTTGTGTGTATATGCCCGCTTCTGCACGGGCAGATCAGTTTCATTGACCGAAAAAAAGAGACAGTTAAACCCTCGTTATGCCATTCATACAGGTCTCCATTTAAAAGACAATTGATTGCGCTACCTTTGCACGGTTAAAATACCGCGGCCGTTAAACTTTTGGTCACAGGGCAGGCGGGACCTCCTATAAATAGGTGTAAGCAGGAGGCGATGTTTTTGGTAAACAGGCGGGGTTCAGGCTTGCCGAGTTCCTTTTCATTCTTTAAGTCTTTCCTTGTTTAAGCACTCCTGTGTGGGGTTAACGATAAGGTTTGCGTGGTTTTCTTGGCCTGGTATGGCACGGATGCATGATCCTCTGTTGTTGGGTTCGTTAATTGTCGATGGTAGGTCCGATTCGACTTACACATGTGCAGGGAGAAGTTCATTCTTCTTATTACTCGTTCTAGCATGGTCTCTCCTATGGGGGCATAGGGGGGCCCAGTATCATTAGGGGCATTGAGGGCGTTTAATGGTATAATAGGCTTGATTTGGTCTGAGCTTTAACGCTTTCTGTTCAGGTGGCTGCTTTTAGGCCCACTGAAACCTGTGGCCTTCATCTAGTATATCTCTTAGCCTCCTGTAAAGGTTGTGTCCTTTGTTAAGGGAGCTGTACCTCCTTTAACTAACTCCCGTGATTGTCTTCTATGCCTAACTTAAGTAGAACTGTTGTGGATAAGGGCTAACACGGGGCTGAACTTCTATTCATTTCTTGGGCAACCAGCTATAACCTGACTCGGTAGGTCTTTCACCTCTACCCGGGGATCTTCCCACTCTTTTGCCACAGAGACGGGTTGGCCCTGTAATAGGCTGTCCCGGGGTAGCTCGTCCGGTTTCGGGGGTCCAAACTAGAGATCTCTTTGCTTGGGTCTACTGGCTAGATCATGATGCAAAAGGTACGAGGCCCAGTCTCTGCTTTTATTTACTTCAGTGCGCTATTTCAGCTCTCTTTCAGCTTTCCCTTGCGGTACTTTATCTATGGCTTCATCTGTCCTTTTCTGTCGCCCGTACTGGGGTGGTCAAATGGTTTGGTTGATGCAACTAGTTTATGTTGGACTAGCTTATGTTGTAAATTTAGTCGTTTGTGTTTGAGCTAGCTGTTTGGTTCAGGGCGATCCAACTTGCATGGATGTCTTCTCGGTGTAAGGGAGGCGCTTAACTATCTCAGCCACACCCTGGTTATTCCAAGTGCACCTTCCGGTACACTTACCATGTTACGACTTGCCTCCCCTTTCGGCTTATTGTTGTGTTAGGTATCAAGTGTATGTGTTGTCGGGGAGAGTGACGGGCGGTGTGTGCGCGCTTCAGAGCCGGCTTCAGGGGGGCGCTCTATTCCTCCCTTACTGCTAAATCCACCTTCGGGCTGCCAATTTCAGATAGCCTTTCGTGAATTATCTGTCTCAGATAATGTAGCCCATTTCTTCCTACTCCGTACGCTACACCTCGACCTGACGTTTTGGGCAGTGCCCACTCCGCTTACTGCGGTACCTTCACAGGGTAAGCTGGCGACGGCGGTATATAGGCGGGAAAAGCAAGGAGTAGTGAGGTTGAACGGGGGTTATCGGTTCTAGAACAGGCTCCTCTAGGGGGTTCTGAAGCACCGCCAAGTCCTTTGGGTTTTAAGCTAGCGCTCGTAGTTCCCAGGCGGATATTTGTTGTAGTGGAATATCTAAGTTTACGGCAGGGCATAGTGGGGTATCTAATCCCAGTTTGTGCCCCAGCTGTCGTGGGTTCTGGTAGGAGGGAGGTAAAGCTACTTTCGTTGTTAGTGGTTCGAGCCGCCAGGTGCGTATAACAGCCTAGGGGGTCTTTAGCTTTAGTTTCGTAATGTCCATAACCACTCTTTACGCCGGGCTTATCAACTTGGGTCTCTCGTATAACCGCGGTGGCTGGCACGAGTTTTACCGACCCTCTTAACTCTGACTAAGTCAAGTTTTCACTTATAGCTTAATGTCTATCACTGCTGAATTCCCTTGGGGGTGTGGCTAAGCAAGGCGTCTTGGGCAAAGCATTGTGCCTGATACCGGCTCCTCGTCTCCGGACGGGAGATTGAGGGCATCCTCACAGGGTCGCGGAGGCTTGCATGTGTAAATTGAGTTAAAGCTGATAATAAAGTCAGGACCAAACCTTTGTGCCCACGGAGCTTTTAAAGGCTCATCTCAACATCTTCAGTGTTGTGCTTTATTTAAGCTACATAAGC